AAATAATACTAATCTGGTCCTTAGATTTATTTATGGCCCCCGAGGAGCCGTATGAGGCGAAGACCTCATGTACGGTTTTGTAATAGCGGCGAGAATAGTAATGTTATCCCCGACTAGGATTATCTAACAGTTTAAGTACAGTTGATATAGTTGAGGCACAATCAAAATATGGTTTTTGGGGATGGAATTTGTGGCGTCAACCTATAGGTTTTATCATTTTTCTAATTTCTTCTCTAGCCGAATGCGAGAGGTTACCATTTGATTTACCAGAAGCGGAAGAAGAATTAATAGCAGGTTATCAAACTGAATATTCCGGTATCAAATTTGGTTTATTTTACGTTGCTTCTTATCTAAATCTATTAATTTCCTCCTTATTTGTAACAGTTCTATACTTAGGCGGTTGGAATATTTCTATTCCGTATATATCTATTCTGGAGCTATTTGAAAGGGATCAAATTTTTGGAACAACAATTGGTATCTTTATTACATTAGCTAAAACTTATTTGTTCTTATTCATTTCTATCGCAACAAGATGGACTTTACCTAGGCTAAGAATGGATCAACTATTAAATCTTGGATGGAAATTTCTTTTACCGATTTCCCTTGGTAATCTATTATTAACAACTTCTTTCCAACTCTTTTCACTCTAAATTGAAAATGAATCCAACATATTCATTACTTGTTTTAAACAAGAGAAAAAAACAAAGATCAAATTATTCATAGATAATTACAATATGCTTCCTATGATAACCCGGTTCATGAATTATGGTCAACAAACCCTACGAGCTGCAAGGTATATTGGTCAAGGTTTCATGATTACCTTATCCCACACAAATCGTTTACCTGTAACTATTCAATATCCCTATGAAAAATTAATAACATCGGAACGTTTCCGCGGTCGAATACATTTCGAATTTGATAAATGCATTGCTTGTGAAGTATGTGTTCGAGTATGTCCTATAGATCTGCCTGTTGTTGATTGGAAATTGGAAACTAATATTAGAAAAAAACGATTGCTTAATTACAGTATTGATTTTGGAATTTGTATATTTTGTGGTAATTGTGTTGAGTATTGTCCAACAAATTGTTTGTCAATGACTGAAGAATATGAATTTTCAACTTATGATCGTCACGAATTGAATTATAATCAAATAGCTTTGGGTCGTTTACCAATGTCAGTAATTGACGATTACACTATTCGAACAATTTTGAATTCACCTCAAACAACAAATGGGTAAACCCATGAATTTTATTAAAAAAAGAATGCAAAACTTTTGAATTATATATTATATAAAATAAAGAATTTAATTAAACATGGATATTGTATTTATATAATAGTATTAAATATTAAGGCTCATTCTTTTAATATAATATATTCGTAATTACTTTCTTGAAATAGATGGGTTCAAAATACACTTTAGAATAAAAAAGCGAAACTGCCTAATAATTGTATCTACATCAATTCCTATCCATTAGATTCTAATTTCACTCTATTAGAAACATATTAAAAACAAATTTCCCGGTTAAAGTAATAAGGTCATGAAAAGGATTTCGATTTTTTCTTATTTTAATAATATAATGGATTTGCCTGGACCAATACATGATTTTCTTTTAGTTTTTCTGGGATCCGGTCTTCTACTAGGAGGTCTGGGAGTGGTATTACTTCCCAACCCAATATTTGCAGCCTTTTCCTTAGGATTTGTTCTTTTTTGTATATCTTTATTGTATATTCTATCAAATTCCCATTTTGTAGCTGCTGCCCAACTCCTTATTTACGTGGGGGCCATAAATGTTTTAATCATATTTGCTGTGATGTTCATGAATGATTCAGAATATTCCACAGATTTTAATCTTTGGACTGTTGGGGATGGGATTACTTCATTGGTTTGTACAACTATTCTTTTTTCATTAATTTCAACTATTCTCGATACGTCATGGTACGGGGTTATTTGGACTACAAGATTAAACCAGATTTTAGAGCAAGATTTAATAAGTAATAGTCAACAAATAGGAATTCATTTATCAACAGATTTTTTTCTTCCATTTGAACTCATTTCAATAATTCTTTTAGTTGCTTTGATAGGTGCAATTTCTGTGGCTCGTCAATAAAACAGGGTTCTAATTAGTAAAGACCAAAGAAAACTTTGTGTATGTTATGATATTTTTTTCTGTTCATTCAATTCAATTTGATTGAATACTATTTCATAATTTTAAATATCAATTTTTATATTTGATATGTTTGACAAATTTTTTCCTTAATCCTAATATAGTTTTTATTCGTACTTTTTTGTTCTAGTTGATTGAATCCGGTGAATTATATTTATTATTCATATTGAAATGAATCAAAATTAATAAGGAGTTGCTGAATGATACTCGAACATGTACTTGTTTTGAGTGCCTATTTATTTTTGATTGGTCTTTATGGATTGATCACGAGTCGAAATATGGTTAGGGCTCTTATGTGTCTTGAACTTATACTCAATGCAGTTAATATGAATTTCGTAACATTTTCTGATTTTTTTGATAATTCCCAACTAAAAGGGGATATTTTCTGCATTTTTGTTATAGCAATCGCAGCCGCTGAAGCAGCTATTGGATTAGCTATAGTCTCATCAATTTATCGTAACAGAAAATCAACTCGCATCAACCAATCGACCTTATTAAATAAATAGCATAAATAAAAAAAATTATAAGTTGAAATTTTCATATATAATAGGTTATGACTTACTAGATTATATTTGTGAAAATCTAAGAAATCAAAGTATTTTAGCCCGACTTTTTTTATCAATTGAGCCGGAATTCAGAAAAACAATTCTATTAAAGGAAATCATTGCTTCATCTAGTATTTTAATATATCATTTAGTTAGAAGTTTACTAGATTGAAAATTTATGACATTCAAAAAACTATTGATCCTATGTCACATTCAGTAAAAATTTATGATACCTGTATAGGATGTACTCAATGTGTCCGAGCATGCCCTACAGACGTATTAGAAATGATACCTTGGGATGGATGTAAAGCTAAGCAAATAGCTTCTGCTCCAAGAACCGAGGATTGTGTTGGTTGTAAGAGATGTGAATCCGCCTGTCCAACGGATTTTTTGAGCGTTCGAGTTTATTTATGGCATGAAACAACTCGAAGCATGGGTCTAGCTTATTGATACGTTACCGAAAACCTCATTTGAATAAATTTGGAATACATTTTATTTTTTTTATTGACAAGTACTCGTACTCAAAAAAGTTAAATTATATTTTTTTATTTATATATTTTTTTTGAGTACGCGTTCTTTGGACCTGGTGTATCTTGTCTTTACCACGAATGATTTTCCTTGGTTAACAATAATTGTTGTTTTTCCAATATCTGCCGGTTCATTAATGTTATTTCTCCCGTATAGGGGAAATAAAGTCAACAAATGGTATACTATATGCATTTGTATCTTAGAACTGCTTATAACGACCTATGCCTTTTGTTATAATTTTAAAATAGACGATCCATTAATTCAACTGTCCGAAGATTATAAATGGATCAGTTTTTTTGATTTTTACTGGAGACTAGGAATAGATGGACTTTCGATAGGAACGATTTTACTGACGGGATTTATTACTACTTTAGCTACTTTAGCGGCTTTTCCAGTTACTCGGGATTCCCGATTATTCCATTTCCTGATGTTAGCAATGTACAGCGGTCAAATAGGATCATTTTCTTCTCGGGATCTTTTACTTTTTTTCATCATGTGGGAATTAGAATTAATTCCCGTTTATCTACTTTTATCCATGTGGGGTGGAAAGAAACGTCTGTATTCAGCTACCAAATTTATTTTATATACTGCAGGAAGTTCTATTTTTTTATTAATAGGAGTTTTAGGTATAAGTTTATATGGTTCGAACGAACCAACATTAAATTTAGAACTATTAGCTAATCAATCCTATCCTGTCACACTCGAAATACTATTTTATATTGGATTTCTTATTGCTTTTGCCGTTAAATTACCGATTATACCTTTACATACTTGGTTACCTGACACCCACGGCGAAGCGCATTACAGTACCTGTATGCTTCTCGCTGGAATCTTATTAAAAATGGGAGCATATGGGTTGGTTCGAATCAATATGGAATTATTACCTCACGCCCATTCTATGTTTTCTCCTTGGTTGATGGTAGTCGGTACAATTCAAATAATTTATGCAGCTTCAACATCTCCCGGTCAACGTAATTTAAAAAAGAGAATAGCCTATTCTTCGGTATCTCATATGGGTTTTATAATTATCGGTATTGGTTCTATAACGGATCCTGGGCTTAATGGAGCAATTTTACAAATAATCTCTCATGGATTTATTGGCGCTGCACTTTTTTTCTTGGCAGGAACGAGTTATGATAGAATTCGGCTTGTTTATCTTGATGAAATGGGTGGAATGGCTATCTCCATTCCAAAGATATTTACAATGTTCACTATCTTATCGATGGCTTCCCTTGCATTACCGGGCATGAGTGGTTTTATTGCCGAATTAATCGTTTTTTTTGGAATAATTACCAGCCAAAAATATTTCTTAATTTCAAAAATTGTAATTATTTTTGTAATGGCAATTGGAATGATATTAACTCCTATATATTTATTATCGATGTCACGCCAAATGTTCTATGGATACAAGTTAATTAATGTCAAAAACTTTTCTTTTTTTGATTCTGGACCCCGAGAGTTATTTCTTTCAATCTCGATTCTTCTACCCATAATTGGTATTGGGATTTATCCTGATTTTGTGCTCTCATTAGCAAGTGACAAGGTCGAATCCATTTTATCTAATTATTTTTATGGATAGTTTTGAGGAAATAAAAAAAAGTATTAAAAGCATTAAATTGAATTGTAATCAGAAGTCTTTGCTCTTTGTATTGTGAGAACCTTTTGAATCAAGTAGTACAATGATTCAAAAGGTTCTTGATGATTTACTACTAAAACTAAATTAGATTTCTTAACTTAGATGAAGTTATATATAGATGCTATTCTTTTTTATTTGGATTCCTTTCTTTTTTTGGTTGATATTTTATTTAATTCGATGTAAATGAACCATAACTATGTAAACCTATTCCTAAAAGATTGACGCCAAAATAGCATATCCAAATTAAAAGAAAGCCTATCGAAGCCACAATTGCAGAATTTATACCCCGAACATTCCTATTTGTTTTAATATGTAAATAAATTGCGAATATGGTCCAAGTAATAAATGCCCAGGTTTCTTTTGGATCCCAATTCCAATATGAACCCCATGTCTCATTAGCCCATACAGCTCCTGAAAGAATGCCGACGGTTAAAAAGATAAATCCAAGACTAATAATACGAAAACTCCAATAATCTAATTGTTCAATCAATTGATACCTATAATAATTTCTAGAAAAACTAAAATTAATGTTTTGTTGGAGTAAAATAGAATTTTTGTCGTTTATGTAGTAAAGTACATCAAAAGAAAATAATTCATTTAATAAATTATTTTTGGTAATATTATTTTTCCAAAAAGTAAGTCCGACTTTGCGAAAGGTAATGACTAGAAGAGCTATTGATAATAATGATCCGCATAACAGAGCGCCATAGCCTAATATCATCATACTTACGTGCATCATTAACCACTGGGACTGGAGAGCTGGTACTAATATTGCAGGCTGAGGCATTTTGTTTAAAAGACCTGAAGTAGCAAAACCCTGAATAAAAATAGTACTTGGCGCAGTTATTGCGTTTAAGTGATTTTTTTGTTTTTTATTAAAATAGGAAACCATATGAATAATTGAAAAAGCCCACGAAAGAAAAATTAATGATTCATATAAATTACTTAATGGAAAATGTCCTGAATAAATCCAACGGGTGAATAATAATCCTGTTATACCAAAAAACGTAATTACGATTCCTTTATCTGATGAATCAAAAAATCCTATGATTTCATCTAAATTAACTAATAAAGTTAAAACATAAATTGTCAGTACAATTGAAACGACCGAAAAAGATATATGAGTTAATATATGCTCTAAAATTGAAAAAATCATAAAAAATTTGTTAAAAATTAATAAATTAATACTAGGTTTTACCCGATTTTAGAAAAAAAAAAAGTTGGGTATTAATTTGATTCTAAAACTTATAATATCTCTTTTATAAGATCTTATGCCGCTACTCGGACTCGAACCGAGATGCTCTCGCACTGCTTCCTAAGAGCAGCGTGTCTACCAATTTCACCATAGCGGCAACTTGTTCAAAACAATACTAATAAGTTTTGATTAAACCGTCGAGATTAAAATTTAAATAAAGAAGCCAATTCAATGGAATTTACAACTGATTTCATTAATAAAAAACTTTTTTTTTCTAAAAATTAAAACTTCTCCAAACTCCTTAGAAATTTTAAATAAAATCAGATTTGCCTAAGTTGCTCAAGAGAAATATAAAAAATAATTATCAAAATATCTATTTTGATGCATCTTTATTATATTGTACAAACAGTACAAACATAAAATTTTTTGATCACTTAAAACTAATATCATATATTATTATTTATTATCATATATTATTATTTATTATTATGATCTAATATTCACTTAAATTATGTTTTATAACTTGTATTCCAAGTAACGAATATAAGAATTGAGAGAAATAATAATTCCTAAAGGTATAAAGTGTAAATTTTTGTACTTCAATTAATTAATTTCAAGACCCTATTGATTTCGCTTAAAGATCTTGTATTTCNTTCGTAAGAAAGAAATACAAGATCTTTATTTATTATTACATCAAGTTCAAGTTAGTGATGGGGAAAATAAGAACCCCCCCCTTTTTTTTTTATAAAAAAAAAAAAAAAGAAATGGGAACCTTTCGTTTTTATCTATATATTATCTTTTTTTTTTCTTTTGGTTCCTATTTTATATATATATATGTATTCTAAAAAATTTGTTTTTAAGTTAGGCTAATTCTAATTATTCTAGTGTTTTTTATTTTATTTATTTTGTTGTACAAAAAAACTTTTTGAATTACCTGTAGAAAGTGATTTCCCTAACGAAAAAGCTTTCAACGATGTCCAATATCCCTTCCTTTTCCAAATGTTTTTACGAATACGCTTTTTCGAGATAGAAGTACGTTTTTTTGGAACTGCCATTCAAAAATGAAAAAAAGTTTTTCAGTGGTATAATTGGATGTCAAAGACATTTATTATTCTAGTCTTTCGTACTCCGTATCGAGTTATTTTTTCTTTCAAATTTGATTATATATTATTTTCAAAACAAAAAAGACATTCAAAAGTTGAAAACCCAACTGTTTTTTATTTATTGTAAAAAAAAAAGCTCACTTAGTGTACTGGAAGACAATCACTAAATTCCATAATTAAAATACATTCCTTAATAATTCTAAATAATCAAACTCAAATAACTTTTTTAAGTAAAGTTTTTTTTATATTATTATATAATTAATAGTAAGTTTTTTTTCGTATAAATTTTTGTTCTATTCTTAATATATGTATATAAATTATTGTATA